GGACCGGATTTGTCGTCAAATTGAGATTCTTTCGTTTCCTTCCTTATCAGAGGGGGCCCCTTAGGCAGCGGGGCTTATTTATGAAAAAAAGAAAAAAGTGACTTAAGGAATCTCAAATCTCTCGACGCATATATATGTTTGGTTATGAATACCGGGACTTGACGTTTACTGCCTTTCACTCTCACTAAACCTTCTTTCTATTTATGTTTCTTGAGAGGCCCGAAGCTCGAAGACGATTTCGTTGTCTTCTAATTACCGAATTTCTTACGGTTGGTGATTTGCTCACCTGCATATTTCGCTTCCACAAATATGCGCACCTTCTCTCTTGACGCCCGCCGTCAATACGGGCCGGACGTGCCGTTGAGGATGTTCCGCGCGGGGTTTCTCAACGTGTGTTCCGCCTTCGTTTCCCAGCTTAAGAGAGGGTTCTATACAGATGTATAATCCCCAATCTTCTCGAATAAAAACTTCAAAAGTCGAACGATAGAAATAATCAAAATGATAGACCGAAACTTAAGAAACTTGACTACCAACTTCTGCTGCTTCTCCTACTTCTTTCCTTAAAATCATAAAATGGAGAGAACAAAAGTGATAGCTCAGACCCGCCCAACCCATGATTGATAATATTGCCTCCGTTCAAATAACTTACCAAAGTAGATAGATAAACTTATAATTCTAACCAACGGGAGCCAACCCCGGAAAGAATCGAAGGAGAACTGAAACACGAGCTACCACCTCGAGATTTCGTCCTACAGACACGATCGAACATATAGAATTGAATCCTACAGAAACATCGATCGTCACATACGATAATATATCGCTTTGATTGTTGGCTCCATTTCAGATACTGATTTAGGAACGAGCAAAGAAAGTGGTCGAAAGCAAGCGAGGAAATGCTGGATAGCCTAAGAGAGGGTCTGATTCTCTCAAATCGGAAGGAGACGCACTAAACCGTCAGCTTCAGCTAGTCGTAGACCGTTCGTGCCCTACGAGTTCTCTCTTTCCTGTCGTTAAGTGGAACTCCTCTCTGTCTGTCCTGAAAAGAAGTGCTTTCTTTCGTTTCGATTTCGAGCATCACTTATTTTACGAGAATCTATCAATCTCCTGAAAACAGGGGATATCCCGCAGCTCTTACTCGAAGACATGGAACCTCTTGTTAGATCCGGACAGGGGAATTGACTTGCAAAGAGCTTATTAGCCTATTCTTTCTTGCTAACTAGTTGTCCAATCCAAACCTCTCAAAGGAACTGAAGCCTTCGTCCAAACTCTTTTTGTACTCGCATATGTCCCTTTTCTTTGACTTCCTTTGCCCATGAGGTAGTGCATTCTATGTTTCGAAGGACTTTTCACATTCTCCGATGCTACGAATGGTACGAGAATACAGAACCCGGAATTCGTAGATAGGACTTTGCCGGGTGTAAAGGAATACAGTGATAGAGGCATATTATGTATGTTATCCCAATAGGACCTAGCTCGTTGACTCGTTTTCTGGATGAGAGAAAGAAGATGATAAGCCTAAAGCGGATGAACCAAGGTATGGAGCTAAACAACAGGCGTAGGCCAAACCAAACCGTTACGGTAAAGCGGTAGTCCCCGGCACCCATACTGGATATTCGGGTAAGAGAAACTTGTATAGGTAGGAATGTTGACTTCCTTCTGGTTTACAGGCTTTGTTATCGGACCGGCAGGTGTAAACGGGTAGGTTTCCCGATGTTGGTTTAGATTCAAACGATTGGGATCGTAACGACGAGCGGGACAACTATGCCCTGTATCAACGTTCAGTCTTTGCCACACCCGAAACACTTCACGTGCCCGCTCATGCACGAGGGATGAAACATTTGTTATAGATGTTTGATTTTCGATTCAACATCTGCATGGACCCGGGAAATTGATCACCAAATGCAGTTCCGTATCACGTGAATTGGTCATTTTCAACAAAAATGGCTAAGATATGAAATCTGGACATCCAGATATGCTTTTTTCTCTTTTATTTATGAGTAGTCCCGCGGATCCGACGAGTTAGCTGCTTTAACGGATCTTGCCTACATCGGGGGACCCACCACTGCAATAGAAAGAAAGCATTCCCAACCGCAATCTCGTATCATAAAGGACTTTTGACTTCGCCGCCTGCACGGAGTAGATCAATTGGTTGTACTCTGCGTTCAGTTGCTAGAGCACGATTCACCTCTAGATATGAAATCACTGCTTATTATACAACTAATTAGAATCTACAAGAACATTGTGTAGTTTTAGTCAGGGGAGGAGAGAAGGGAGCTTGACACCTCTCGTTTCGTTTCTTACACAAGGGCGGATCGGAAGCTATGAAATTCTTGTGCGGGGAGGGTCTTTAACCAACAACCAGACATCAGTCCTACCAATTAATTAATGCTTTCTATCGAAAAGAGCTGTTCCCATAGTTCGCCGCTCCTCTTTCTTTCCTAGCGCATCAAATGCGTGCAATAAAGCAGAGCTAGAAGGAATGAATTCTTGTCAAAAGAAT